GCAGATTCCTAAATTTTGCCCCATATCATGGGATAAGTAAGCAGTTTTTTTTAGTTGTATCGACCCAGTCGCTCACTAATGGATCTTTACGGTGCTTTCTCTATCAATTTGGGAACTTTATCCATAGAGTAGTAGTATAGGCCATACTTTCTTCCTATTTTGATTCTCGTGAAGTGTCCTTCCTTCCTACAGCTGATAGGGCAAAATCGTTGTTTTGACGATCCCTATGTAGAAAGCCCTTTTTCTAGTATTTACTAGAAAATTTGATCCTTTCTTTTTTTTTCTTCTTTCTATAGTGGAGATAGTCGCACGTAATGACAGATCACGGCCATATTATTAAAAGCTTGCGGTAAGAAGGGGTTTCGTTCTAGTGCCCGGAAATAATATTCCAAAGCCTTTGTATGCTCTCCATTGCTTGTGTGTATAAGGCCTATATTATAGAGTATATAACTTCGATCATAGGGATCAATTTCTAGTCGCGTAGCTTCATAATAATTCTGCAAAGCTTCCGCATAATTTCCTTCGGATTGAGCCAACATCCGTTACGGTCGTTCATTCTATTCAAAAAATCTCCGTTCCAAAACCGTACATGAGGTTTTCATCTCATACGGCTCCTCCCTTCTGTACATAGTACTAAGCGAAATAATCTATAGAATAAAAATAGAATTAGTCCCATCTTATTATGAACCGAAAGGGGCTGGTATTTTTCCAAGAAATCTCTAGCCAACCTTCCCGCAAGAGGTTTTTCTTAACACCAATGAATTCTATTAATGCTAGAGGAAAACGATAGCTCCAAGAATTTCTTTGTTCTCAACGCCTCCTATTTAGAGGAATTAGCCACTTCAACGATCTTTGATGGTTATAGGGGTATCCAAAGTACAAACCTGATGGTTGTTTGTTATCCCAACCATTCTTCCCAGCCCTGATACCGATCAGGAAAGGGCTAATTTCTAACAAAGTTTTTCTCTTGTTGATTCCTATTTCTAGGTGTAGTGCTTTTCTCCCCTATGCTGCCTATTGGTATGGTACTAGTAGAGTAGGATTGGCCTGTAATACAGAACCTATCCTGTAGGTGTAACCTTTCGCTCAATACTCAAATCTACAATTGAAGCATCTGAGGCCGCATCAATCGAGGATACACGACAGAAGGAATTGTTAGTTCACCTCACCTTCCCCAAGCGTGGGTTTCCTTTACTAATTTTGTTCTCTCTATGCGAACCCCCTCTCTTTCTCGTAAGACTGAGGTGTAGGTAGGGCTAAAAAAAAAAAAAAAAAAAAAAAAAAAGAGTCAAATCGCACCATCTCTATAATAAGTAAATGCCCTTTTTTCCCCTGAGGTTGTCGGAATTATTCGCAATAAAATATTGGCTACAATTGAAGAGGTCTTATCAATGAAATTTCCATTTATACGGGATCTAGGCATAATTCCCAACCCATTCTATATAGAATTGTTTTCATTTCTTCACAAAATAACATAAAAACAAACACATTCGATTCTTATAAATCGATCGATCCATATGCTCTAAATGGATAAGAGAGGTATGGATTTTCCGCTCAGCTCAAATTGTCTCCTTTTCCTTCTGTTTGGACAAGAAGAGATATGAAATATTTGACTAAGATTGGATTTCATTCCACTTTTCTATTTCTCAACAATAACTTCTCTCATCAGCTATTTCGCGTTTTCAAAGTCATTAATTGTCTCATACCCTTTTTTAGATTTCGATTGTATGGCGTAGCGTACCTTATGCAAACAGAATTCTAGGGTTCCTCTATTTTATTATGGAATAAGAAGAATTCTTCCATTCTCTTTTTCTTTGGTTTGGGGAAAACCCAAACTAAAACTTTTCGAGGGAGCGGAATTCCTAGTAAAAAAATCCTGGATCCTTCCACTTAGATGAAAAGGAATTTTTCCAATAGAACCATGGAACCCCCGAGCCGTTGTGGTTGTACCTGTACTGCAGGAATAGGAAAACTCGCTATTCACTTAGTTTATTTTCCATAATAAGATTATGTAGGAGAGATGGCCGAGCGGTTCAAGGCGTAGCATTGGAACTGCTATGTAGACTTTTGTTTACCGAGGGTTCGAATCCCTCTCTTTCCGTTTCTCTTAATTGATCAACGTTAACGATCACAATGTATCAAATCAAATAACAATTTATTCCAGCAATAATACCTTTATTTAATAGAAATTTTTTATAGTAAATTACTGTGGTATGTAAAATACACATAGAGGAAAGAACAAAAAATAAAAAAGGATCCTAGGGTTAATCCATTTATGCTAGTTGAATGGGAAAATACGAATTAAGGGCCTTAGGTCGATTTAGTTCGGGGAAAGGGGAAGGGGAAGAAAATTCTATGAACTTTTCCTTTTTTCGTTAAGTTCAAGTCTGACGAGAGTAATATTCTACAACTAACAACTCATTTATTTTGAGACCGACCCACTTCCTATCTAGGATTTTTTTAACTAGTCCTTTATATTGCAATGTGTCAATCGTCAAATGCTTTGGCAATTTCCCCGGGTCGGATGAAGCAATAGAATTTTGAATCAGACGTTTTGATCTTTGGTTATCCTTCGTAGTAATAATATCTCGGGGTTTGCAACGAAAACTTGGTATATCGACTATACGACCATTAACTAAAATATGTCTATGGTTAACTAATTGCCGGGCCCCAGGAATGGTTGAAGCCATACCCAATCGAAAAAGGATATTATCCAAACGCATTTCAAGTAATTGTAGTAAAACCTGACCTGTTGACCTTTTTGCTTTTCCAGCGATATGTACATATCTAAGTAATTGTCGTTCTGTCAGACCATAATGAAAACGCAATTTCTGTTTTTCTTGAAGACGAATACGATATTGCTCTTTTTTCCCAGAATGGAATTTCTTTTTCAGATTACTTCCGGATTTAGGTGTTTTTCTAGTGAGTCCTGGTAAAGCTCCCAGACGGCGTATTTTTTTTAAACGAGGTCCTCGATAACGGGACATGAAGACTCCTTGTTTATTTTATTGAAATTTCATTTTACACAATTAATTTCATTGTATTTACATTACAGAATACATCAAAATTAAAACTGAATTAAACTAAAGGATAAACAGAGTAAAATCTACTAAAGTACCACAAAAAATGGAATTTCATCAACATCTGGATTTTTTGTATATATATTATTTATTTTATTGTTTTGTATCTAGCAAAATTGTAAGGTAGAACCACATAATAGATCCTGGATTCTCCATTTAATTCGGAGAAAAAGAGAAAAAGAGAGATTCTTGTTCATGGAACATCGATATAGAAAAAAGCCGACTATCGGATTTGAACCGATGACCCTCGCATTACAAATGCGATGCTCTAACCTCTGAGCTAAGTGGGCTTACATAACAGAAATAGTGTAACAAATAGAAATATGTATAGTATAGGAAATCCGTAAAATGTCAGATCTTAATTATTAATCTTAGCTATTAACTAGTTCGAAATTGGAAGTTCTACTTAGAAAAAAATACTAGAACTTCATAAAGATAAAGTTAACTTGATATGCTTAACTGGAGGATATCCTTAAATAGGATTATAGAAATTTTTGAACTTTCTTTTTATTTCTCTAATTCGCAAATTGATTTTTCTAATAGAATAGAATCTATTCCAATTTCTATATTGAATTTGATTTCAGATATTTTCAATTTGATATGGCTCGGATGAGTAATCTAATACATAGAAAAGAATAATATATATGATGAAAGATATAATAAAGAGAAAATGCGAATTTCTTGGCATTTTCATTCGATCATTATAGACATTTTTTGAGATATTTTGTTTTTTTTGTTATTTCTTAATAATTTAATGATTAATATTTCACTAAGGAGAACATAGAATCATAGCAAATGAAATTGCTAATTCTGATTAGAAAAAAAAAAAGAATGAATATCAAGCGTTATAGTATGATTTTGAATACTCTAAAAAAGAAAGGCGGGGGGGGGGTGGGGGAGAGAAAAACTTTGGGATATATTGATTCGGATTGAATTGCAAATACATCAACGATAGAATCAATTCAATTCTGAATTGCAATAAGCAGGGTCTGTCAACTAGAGACGAACTGCTAGACTACGTCGAGTAATTAATTCAACGATTCCAAAAAAAACTAAGAGATGGATGAAATTACACAAGGAATCCAGGTCTCAATCAAAGAAAAGGAAAATGGGGATATGGCGAAATCGGTAGACGCTACGGACTTGATTGTATTGAGCCTTGGTATGGAAACCTGCTAAGTGGTAACTTCCAAATTCAGAGAAACCCTGGAATTAAAAAAGGGCAATCCTGAGCCAAATCCGTGTTTTGAGAAAACAAGTGGTTCTCGAACTAGAATCCAAAGGAAAAGGATAGGTGCAGAGACTCAATGGAAGCTGTTCTAACGAATCGAGTTGATTACGTTGTGTTGGTAGTGGAACTCTCTCTAAATTTAGAGAAAGTAAGGGCTTTATACATCTAATACACACGTATAGATACTGACATAGCAAACGATTAATCACGGAACCCATATCATAATATAGGTTCTTTATTCTTTTTTAGAATGAAATTAGGAATGATTATGAAATAGAAAATTCTGAATTTTTTTAGAATTATTGTGAACCCATTCCAATCGAATATTGAGTAATCAAATCCTTCAATTCATAGTTTTCGAGATCTTTTAAAAAGTGGATTAATCGGACGAGGATAAAGAGAGAGTCCCATTCTACATGTCAATACTGACAACAATGAAATTTCTAGTAAAAGGAAAATCCGTCGACTTTATAAGTTGTGAGGGTTCAAGTCCCTCTATCCCCAAACCCTCTTTTATTCACTAACTATAGTATTTATCCTCTTTTTTTCTTTTTATCAATGGGTTTAAGATTCATTAGCTTTCTCATTCTACTCTTTCACAAAGGAGTGCGAAGAGAACTCAATGGATCTTATGCTGCTATTCATTGAATAGATTTCTTTTTTATTATAGTATCGGCAAGGAATCTCGA